GTAATAGTTTCGTTCATCAGTATACTACTAAATTAAAATTGGAATGAAATCTAATCTTATTCAATTCAAATATTGAATATCTCTCCTTGTCCAAAAGGGCACAATTTGAGTGGAAGGTCTACATTTTTTTTTTTAGAATCAGTCTATTTTTATATTTTTATGATATTTCGTACTACTGTATGATTCCTTTTTTGTGGGATTTTCTTATTTTCAAAAAGGGAAAATGAGAAGAATTATAGAATGGATTGCTAATTATGCCTAGATCTCGGATAAATGGAAATTTTATTGATAAGACCTCTTCAATTGTAGCTAATATCTTATTACGAATAATTCCGACAACTTCAGGAGAAAAAAGGGCATTTACCTATTACAGAGATGGTGCGATTTGATTCTTGTTTTTTTTTTTAGCCCTTAGTCTGATAGAAATAGACGCGATTCGGGATAGAAAGAAACAAATTTTTGAAAGAAACCCACGCTTAGTGAAGGTGAAGTTTAGAGATAGAACAATTCCTTCTGTCGTGTATCCTCGATTGATGCAGCCTCAGATGCTTTAATTATCGATTTTAGTATTGAGCGAAAGGTTACGCCTATACTATAGGTTCTAGTTTGCGGGTTAATCCTACTCCACTAGTACAAATAGGCAGCATAGGGGAAGAAGCGCTACTCCTAGGAATCAACAACACGAAAACTTTGTTATAAATTCCCCCTTCCCTTCCCTTTCCTTATCGATATCGGGACTAACAAGAATGGTTGGGACAACAAACATCCATCTCGTTCGTACTTTGGATACCCGTATAACCATCAAAGATCGTTGAAGTGACTAATTCCTAGAAATAGGAAGCGTTGAGGACAAAGAAATCGTTGGAGTTACCATTTCCATCTAGCACTAATATGATTGGTGTTAAGAAAAAACAAACCCTTTCGGGAAGGCTGGCTAGAAATTTCTTGTAAAAATACTAGTCCCTGTCAGTTCATAATGAGAATAGTGAAATTTTGATTACATAGATTATTTCCCACAGTACTTTATGCACAGTAGGGAGGAGCCGTATGAGATGAAAATCTCACATACGGTTCTGGAACGGAGATTCTTTGAATAGAGTGAACGACCGTAACGGATGTCAGCTCAATCCGAAGGAAATTATGCGGAAGCTTTACAGAATTATTATGAAGCTACGCGACTAGAAATTGATCCTTATGATCGAAGTTATATACTCTATAACATAGGCCTTATACACACAAGCAATGGAGAGCATACGAAGGCTTTGGAATATTATTTTCGGGCACTAGAACGAAACCCATTCTTACCACAAGCTTTTAATAATATGGCCGTGATCTGTCATTACGTGCGACTATCTCCACTATAGAACGAGGGAAAAACAGATAAAATAGGCTAGTAAATACTAGAAAAAAAAAAATAGGCTTTCTACATATGCATCGTCCAAAGTAACGATTTTTATCAGCTGTAGCAAGGAAAGAGACTTCACGAGAACCAAAGAAGAAATAAGTACGCCTATATACTCTATGGATAAAGGATCTAATTGATATAGAAAGCGCCGTAAAGATCAATTAGCAAGCTATTGGGTCGATACAGTTAAGAACTGCTTACTTATGTCATGATATGAGATAAAAGTTCGGAATCAACTTATGTAATAGAGTCAATCCACTAAGATATTGAGCAGCGGTGTAGTATCAAATCCCAAAGATAGTAAGTTCTTTTTTCTTATGGAGGAAAGTCTTTTTCAACGATTCTATATGAATTTCATATATGAAATGAAATCGAGATAGTTACCTTTCAGAAAATTTTAACAAACAATATAGGGGATATCTATTCTTCATTCTTCTGAAGGTGTGGGAGAAAAGATAAAACTGATTATTGATTAAATTAAAATTAGAGTTTGAAACTTATGTAATTAACTTCTTCTGGTTCTGGTTAACCCAAGAAAAATAGGATAGATTTATTAGAAATCTAATTCAGTTACCATAGGGTAAATTAATAAGATGGGACACAAAAAGAATCGATTGATGAGCCGTATGAGGTAGGAAACTCTCAAGTACGGTTCTAAGGGAAGGAATTGACCCGCCTATTCCGACCGGGGAGAACAGGCCATTCTACAGGGTGATTCTGAAATTGCGGAGGCTTGGTCCGATCAAGCTGCTGAGTATTGGAAACAAGCTATAGCGCTTACTCCAGGTAATTATATTGAAGCACATAATTGGTTGAAGATCACGAGGCGTTTCGAATTTGAATAAAACAAAACCACCCTCTTTTTTTTTTTATTTCTTAAAATTTGGATCCATAAATCAAATAAAATAGATCGTTCCTCTGAGAAGATCCAATCAAGAATTTCATTATATCCCTTCCTTCTAAAATCATTCTATTTTGTATGATCTCTCATAAGGATAAATGGTACGGATACAGCAGTTATAGAATATAGCTAATAAAGCGAAGTTAATAAAATTAATAAAAGATACCTTCGAATGACTAATTTATTATAATTAT